CCGGCGGATGGCCAGTGACCCAAGGAAACGAAAGAATCGGTTACATTTTTCATATGATCTCCTCTTATAAATAGGACTAAATTGAACAGAGTTCTTTTTTTATTTACTTTTATACTTTTAATTTCTTTTCTCAATATATCAATATAATAGAAATTATTATTTCTATTTTATTATTTGTTCCCCCCAAAAATAAAAATACTTATTTAGAATTAGGTCCCAGGTCTCATATCAATTGTTAAATACCTCGTTTGTTGAAACACTTAGTTTACTAAAAAGGGGGTTACGTTGGATTGGACTGAGAACGGGAAGGAAGAAAGCGAGTGGATCCACTAATTCCTGATTCTCAAATTAGTCCTTCCCACGGGGTATTATCTCAACGAATAAGTTAAAGTTATTGTAGGAGTGAAATGAAATCTTGAAATAATTCGAAAAATCAAGCAACAAATCCAAGGTAATAAAATAAGAAAGACAAAATAAAGACTTTCACATTTCTAGGATTAAACAAAGGGATTTGCAAATAAAAGTGCTAATGCCACGACCAGCCCATAAATTGTTAAAGCTTCCATAAAAGCCAGACTAAGCAATAAAGTACCTCGTATTTTACCCTCTGCTTCCGGCTGTCTCGCGATACCTTCTACGGCTTGGCCCGCAGCAGTACCTTGACCAACTCCAGGTCCAATAGAAGCCAGCCCTACAGCCAATCCAGCAGCAATAACGGAAGCGGCAGAAATCAGTGGATTCATGGTAAGCTCCTCGTATAAAAATAAAGAAATGGTTAATGATACAAGCAATCAATGAATTATGACTTATTATTCCTAAGATCCATCCAGCCGAACTAACTAGGAACTATAAATATAAATTAAATTAATGAGATTATTGAATGAGCAGAACTGCTTAGATCTTGCGTTTTTAGTTCCTATCCATGGAGTCTTTATCAATCCATAAGGACCTAGTTCTTCCATTTCATTTATTTGTTCCGAACCACTCTTTCAATTCTGCACTCTTTATCTTCTATATGCTTATGCTTGATTTCATCTGTTTATTCATTCGGCCCCGACGAAACAGAAGGACTTCTATTGTTATTGTAATTCCTATCTAAACTCATGGTGGGTTAGGAAAGTCAATAAGATATATGAATAGTTCATATATAACTAGTAAATATCACATATACATGGCTTTCTTCCATAACGTAAACAAAAAATTCACATCTTATATTCAACCCGATTCTAGAATAATTCTTTGAAAATACAGAACAATTGGCTTCTAGGCATTAAATTCCATATACCCAGTTCGGTCCCACCCCTAACCCATTTTTGATGAGTCTAGTTTGTAAATTATTGGTTTCCTTTTATTATTATACCGCATTAATACAAGCATGAATACAAACAGACGAATTCGTTAGTCTGGGTCCTTACATATCAATACAATATTTGAGATCCAATTGCATGCAATTCATTCGAATTTTGATCAATCCTTGAATTGAATGAAATCAAATATATATTTGTATTTGATATTTGAGGGGGTCTGACACAGGTGGGTCAAACATAAATATTAGGAAAACTCTTTTTTAAATCTTGTTCCTTTTTGACAATCAAATTCCATAATATCGTAATCTTTTTTACTACTACTCTAAATCATCTATACCCTATATTTATTGTATCTATATCTGTTACAAAATAGCTTATCCGCCCATTTTTGAAAGATAGTCAATGATGACCCTCCATGGATTCCCCTATATAAGCCGCGGCTAAGGTTGCGAAAATTAGAGCTTGAATACCACTTGTAAATAATCCAAGGAACATAACAGGTATAGGAACTACTGAAGGTACTAAAGAAACAAGAACAACAACTACTAATTCATCCGCCAATATATTACCAAAAAGTCGAAAACTAAGTGATAGGGGTTTTGTGAAATCTTCTAGGATGTTAATTGGTAAAAGGATTGGAGTTGGTTGAATATATTTACCGAAATAACCCAATCCTTTTTTTGTAAGACCCGCATAGAAATATGCTACTGACGTGGGTAAAGCTAAAGCAACAGTAGTATTTATATCATTCGTGGGTGCGGCTAACTCTCCATGAGGTAACTGTATTATTTTCCAAGGTAAAAGAGCCCCCGACCAGTTGGAAACAAAAATAAATAAGAACATAGTTCCAATAAAAGGAACCCAAGGACCATACCCCTCTCCAATTTGGGTTTTGCTCAAGTCTCGAATGAATTCAAGGACATATTCGAAAAAATTCTGACCGTCGGTCGGAATGGTTTGTGGATTCCGAACAGCGATAGTAGCGGAACCTAATAAGATAGCAATTACGAACCAAGAAGTAATAAGTACTTGGGCGTGTACTTGGAAACCTCCTATTTGCCAATAGAAATGTTGGCCTACTTCTACACCGGATATATCATATAACCCCTTTAGTGTGTTGATGGAACATGGTAGAACATTCATATTGCCCTCTGACAGAAATAGAACTTAAAAAGGAATTATTTTGATTCAAC